ATAATGCGTTGATTATTCTCTACAAATCATAAAGACATTGGAACGTTATATATTTTATTTGGAATATGATCAGGACTAGTTGGGACAGCTTTAAGTCTTTTAATTCGTGCTGAGTTAGGTCAACCTGGAGCACTTTTAGGTGATGACCAGCTTTATAATGTAATTGTTACAGCTCATGCTTTTGTAATGATTTTCTTTTTAGTAATACCTATGATAATTGGAGGGTTTGGAAATTGGTTAGTTCCGTTGATATTGGGAGCTCCTGATATAGCTTTCCCTCGACTAAATAACATAAGATTTTGATTGCTTCCTCCAGCACTTTTACTTTTACTATCTTCAGCAGCAGTAGAAAGCGGGGCGGGTACTGGATGAACAGTGTATCCACCTTTATCTAGTAATTTAGCTCACGCTGGTGGTTCAGTTGACTTAGCAATTTTTTCACTTCATTTAGCAGGTGTATCTTCGATTTTAGGGGCTGTAAACTTTATTACAACTATTATTAATATACGATGGCGAGGGATACAGTTTGAACGCCTACCTCTATTTGTTTGATCAGTAAAAATCACTGCTATTTTATTACTTCTTTCTTTACCTGTTTTAGCTGGAGCTATTACAATACTTCTAACGGACCGAAATTTTAATACTGCTTTTTTCGATCCAGCAGGAGGTGGTGATCCAATTTTATACCAACACTTATTTTGATTCTTTGGTCATCCTGAAGTCTATATTTTAATTCTTCCTGGATTCGGAATAATTTCTCATATTGTTAGCCATTACTCTTCTAAAAAAGAGACATTTGGGACTTTAGGGATAATTTATGCTATGCTAGCGATTGGTGTGCTAGGATTCATTGTATGAGCTCATCATATATTCACAGTAGGGATGGACGTTGATACTCGGGCTTATTTCACTGCCGCTACAATAATCATTGCTGTTCCTACAGGAATTAAAGTATTTAGATGACTTGCTACTATTCATGGAGCTAAAATTAAGTATGAAGCTCCAATGCTTTGAGCATTAGGATTTATTTTTTTATTCACAGTAGGAGGACTAACTGGAATTGTTTTATCTAATTCTTCTTTAGATATTATACTTCATGATACTTATTATGTAGTAGCTCATTTTCACTATGTACTTTCAATGGGAGCTGTTTTCGCTTTATTCGGTGCATTTAATTACTGATTTCCTTTGTTAAGAGGGGTGACATTAAATAATCGCTGAGCAAAAGCACACTTTTATATTATATTTATTGGTGTTAATGTAACTTTCTTCCCTCAACACTTTTTAGGGCTTAGGGGAATACCACGACGTTATTCAGACTACCCTGATTGCTATACAAAATGAAATGTTGTATCTTCAATTGGTTCAATAATTTCTTTTGTAGCTGTTTTATACTTTATAGTAATTGTCTGAGAGGCGTTAATTTCTCAACGAAGTGTAGTTTGAAGAACTCATTTAAGAACAGCGTTAGAATGAGATAACACTTTACCTAGTGATTTTCACAATGCACCTGAGACAGGAGCACTTGTTGCTAGCTAATAATTGATATTTTATAATTTAATTTTCGATATTACGACATGGGCCTATGAGGACAATTAGGATTTCAAGATGCAGCTTCTCCTTTAATAGAGGAACTAATTTTTTTTCACGATCATGCAATAATAATTTTAGTAATAATTATTAGCTTAGTTGGATACGCTGCGGTATCACTAATGGTAAACAAGTATACTTGTCGTTCTTTGGTTGAAGGGCAAGCTATTGAGACTATTTGAACAATTATTCCGGCATTTATTTTAATTTTTTTAGCTTTACCATCTCTTCGTTTATTGTATTTACTTGATGAGATTGGAGACTGTAGATTAACTGTAAAAAGTATTGGACATCAATGATATTGAAGCTATGAATACTCTGACTATTCAAATATTGAGTTCGATTCATATATAGTACCAACTAACGAACTGGAGCCGGGAGATTTTCGGTTGCTAGAAGTAGATCATCGGGTTGTACTACCGACTCAAACTGATCTTCGTGTGTTAGTTACATCTGCAGATGTAATTCATTCTTGAACTGTTCCTTCTCTTGGAGTAAAAGTGGATGCTATTCCAGGTCGATTAAACCAATTAGGTTTTTTTATTAAATACCCTGGAGTTTTTTATGGGCAATGCTCTGAAATTTGTGGAGCTAATCATTCATTTATGCCTATTGTAGTAGAAGCTGTTCCCTTAAAAAATTTTCTAGAATGAGCTATTAATGTTTCAGAATAAAAAGTTAGTTAAACTATAATATAAGGTTGTCAGCCTTACGTTACTAATTGAACTTAGTACTTTTTACATGCCTCAATTATCTCCTTTAAATTGAATTTTATTATTTGTTTTATTCTGAGTCGCAGTACTTACAATATCTGTATTAATTTGATGATCTAAAAAAATCTTTTTTCAAGGAGAAAATTTGACTTCATCTCCTTTAAAAGAAAATAAATGAAATTGATAATTAAGAATGCTTGTAGACATTTTTTCTTCTTTTGACGATAATAATCAAGTTTTTATATCATTATATGTGTTAATATGAGTTTTTTCATTAGCTGCTATTGTATTATTTAGTTCTTCTTATTGAGTAAGGTCTCCTCGATGGCTAAGAGTGATTAGTGTATTTAAAGACACTGCTTCATCCCAAGTTTTTCGTTCCTTCGGGATCAATATAGGAGGTTTTGTAAACATTATTACGGGACTCTTTTTATTCCTAATTTTAATAAATATAAGTGGATTAGTCCCATATGTTTTTAGACCAACAAGTCACTTAGCAGTTTCGTTGTCTTTAGGTCTTCCTTTATGGCTAACATTGATTGTTTCAGCAATCTTTTATAATCCTAGCTCAGTTGTAGCAGGCTTGTTACCAATAGGAGCTCCAGCTCCTTTAAATCCTTTCTTAGTTATTATCGAAACAGTTAGTATCATGGTCCGCCCAATTACCCTCTCTGTCCGATTAACTGCTAATATAAGAGCTGGACATATTGTTTTGACTCTAATCGGAAATTATTTAACAGCTAGTTTTTTTATATCTTCTATTTTTTCAATACTCCTTCTTTTATCCATTCAAGTATTATATACAGTTTTTGAATTTGGAATTAGCTTAATTCAAGCTTATATTTTTTGTTTATTAATTACTCTTTATTCTGACGAACATCCTCATTAGAATATTGAATATATTTTACTTAATTAATAAGTTACTGTTGTAAAAGAACTTATGTTCATTTTTGGGGTATGAACCCAACAGCTTTTAATTTAGCTTATTTTACATTTGTTGGGAAGAATTAACTCCGTTAATAGATCTACAGTCTACCGCTTTCAACTCAGCCACCAAACAAACACACCAGGAATTTTATTCCTTTCTCGATTTTGCAGGTCGATGTTTTAAATAAACTATGGCGGGCAAGGTTTAAAGATTTTTCTTTATATTAAGCTTTGAAGGCTCATAGTTTGTTTTAACTTAAAACCTTACCAGGAGGAACTGAACCTCTCCTAAGAAATCAAAATTCTTTGTGCCCTTACACCGCTTTGTAATATCTTTTTTAAATTTTTTTAATCCTCTTACTTGGAAGGCAAGTGTACTATATCATACTCAAAAGATAATTGTTATTTCTAATAAATAACTTTATTCCTTTAGAATGAAAATCTAATGTGCGTTTACACCATAGAAACTGGTTTTATAAAAAGTAAATTGAGTCGGAAATAAATATGTTTAAAAAGTAATCATTTGTTTAGTTTGTTAACTAACTAAGCTTGGCTCTGACTTGATAATATAGCAGGAACATAGTAATACACATGGTTTTTATTGAAAGAGGTGAGGTAAGAATAAATATTACTTAGATAAATTATATAAATTAATATTATTTCTTAGGGTATTATAATTATAGAAAATGCTTTGAAAAGTCCCACTAACACCAGTGCTGAAGGTTAATTATAAAGGTGTAAGCCTGAATTAACTTCGTACATAAAATCAGGTTAACTTGGTGCCAGCATCCGCGGTTATACCAAGTGATTAAGTTATATATGTAGGTAAAAAGACAGTTAAACATATAAAGATTAGTTTATTAAGCATTTATATAAAAGTAAAATTTGTATATAAATAGTTAATTTTGTAATAACTACTATGTTGAAGCTGTGATAATCTTGAGGGAAACTGGGATTAGATACCCCATTATTCTTGATTGTAAATATAATTAAATTTACCAGAGTACTAAGAATGTTTTAAAAATTTAAAACTCAAAGGGCTTGGCGGTGTTTTAGACCTATCAGGGGAACCTGTCTCGTAATCGACAATCCACGTTATACCTAACCTTATTTTGTAATTCAGTTTGTATACCGTCGTCGTCAGGTAACTTTTGAAAACATAGAAGTTAGCGATAAAAATTTTGTAAATTAAGACGTCAGATCAAGGTGCAGCCTATAATAAGGAGAGGATGGGTTACAATTATTAAAATTATAATTACGGAAGTTTAAATGAAAGTATTTTCAGAAGGAGGACTTGAAAGTAAAATTAAAATATCTAAATAAATTGAATAAGGCTCTGAAACGTGCACACATCGCCCGTCGCTCTCGTTGAAAAATGAGATAAGTCGTAACATAGCAGGGGTAATGGAAATTGTCCCTAGATGAAGAACATAGTATAATATAATACATTTCACTTACACTGAAAATATGCTTAAGCTATAAGCTGATCTTAATAAAGTATTTTGGTTATATTGCATATAATAATTTATATAATAAAAACATTTAAAAATTAAGTATAGGTGATAGAAAATTATTGAATCAACCCAAGAAAAGTACTGTAAAGGAATTTATTTAATAAAGTCAAAGAAAAAATAAAAATTTGTACCTTTTGCATCATGGTTTAGCTAGATATTTATTTTTTATTAAATTTCTCGAAATCTAATGAGTTATTTCTGTTCAGTGTTTTAGCACAAAAAGAGTAGTTGTGGCAAAAACTTTCTTAGAAATAGAAATGGAAATGAAATTTTATTCGTATTAGATGATAGCTAGTTCTTCTTTTAAAGGTATATAAGTACCTAAAATTAATTTAACTTTTATGATTTATCCATAAAAAATTTTTAATTTCATCAAATTTTTGAGGATAAGCTCGAAAATTATAATTATATGTGTATTTAATTCTAATAAAAATTTAGGCTTGAAAGTAGCCATAATTTTGAGTTTGTTATAATTTCATTAGTTAACTAAGAAGATAATTAATTTACTTAAAATAAGTGAAGAAAACTCTATAACTAAATTGAGCTGAATTAATGCTAAAATGAGTATCTACTATTTTGTAAAAAATAAACAAATTATAAGTTTATTTTTTCATGTTTATTTTCAGAAAAAATCATAAAAAGGAACTCGGCAAAACCATATTCTGCCTGTTTAGCAAAAACATGGCTCCTTGATATCTAATAATAAGGAGTCGGACCTGCCCAGTGAATATTTTAACGGCCGCGGTACTCTGACCGTGCAAAGGTAGCATAATCATTTGCCTTATAATTGAAGGCTAGTATGAATGGTTTGACAAGAATATAGCTGTCTCTTTATGATTTAATAGAATTTTATTTTTAGGTGAAGAAGCCTAAATTTAATTAAAAGACAAGAAGACCCTATCGAGCTTGAAAAAACTTAATGGAATTAAAGTTAATTGTACTAAAAATCTATCTATTAAATATTTTAGTTGGGGCGACCGAGGAACATAAAAAGCTTCCTTTAAAAAGAAACTATTCTCACTTGAATTGATCCAAAACATTTTGATTAAAGAAATTAGTTACCGTAGGGATAACAGCATTATCTTTTTTAAGAGCTCATATCGAAAAAAAGGTTTGTGACCTCGATGTTGGACCAGAATATCCTAAAGGTGCAGCAGCCTTTAAGGGTTGGTCTGTTCGACCATTAAAATTCTACGTGATCTGAGTTCAGACCGGCGTGAGCCAGGTCAGTTTCTATCTTTAATTACTTAAATAAACTTAGTACGAAAGGACCAGTTTATTATAATTCGGTATTTATAGCAGATTAAATATAATTAGTAATTGATCAAATTAGCAAAATTAATGCAATTGACTTAGGATCAATAGATATAGGTGAAATTCCTTTATTTGATATATAAAGGTGGCAGATGAAGTGCATTAGGTTTAAGCCCTAAATATAAAGATGAAATTTCTTTTCTTTATAATGTATATTTCTATTATTTCAACTGTATTTGCTTACATTTGTATTTTATTGGCAGTCGCTTTTTTTACTCTTTTAGAACGAAAAGGTTTAAGATATATTCAGATCCGTAAAGGACCTAATAAAGTTGGATTTATAGGGCTTCCGCAACCTTTGGCTGATGCTGCTAAACTATTAACTAAAGAAATTGCTAAGCCTACTATGGCAAACTATTCACCTTACTTCTTAGCACCCATTTTTAGTTTTATTTTAGCTTTGTTACTATGACAACTTTATCCAAGTCTTTACTCATGTTCTTACTTTAAATGAGGAATCTTATTTTTTTTGTGCGTCTCTGGCATAAATGTTTACGGAACTCTTTTGGCTGGATGGGCTTCAAACTCTAAATATGCTTTGCTAGGAAGACTGCGAGCAATTGCTCAAACAATTTCATATGAAGTAAGAATAGCCTTAATTCTCTTATTTCCTCTTTTTTTAGTTGGTAGATTTAGTTTCATTGAAATTAAAGAATCTCAAGAATATATTTGACTTAGGTTTCTTATAATCCCAGTTTCCTTAATATGGTTTGTAACATGTATTGCTGAGACTAACCGAGCTCCTTTCGATTTTGCAGAAGGGGAATCTGAATTAGTCTCTGGTTTTAATATTGAATATGGGGCTGCTGGATTTGCATTAATTTTTCTTGCTGAATATGCTAATATTTTAGTAATAAGACTATTCTCAGCTTTGCTTTTTTTCGGGGGAAGCTCTATAATTTTATTCGAAAGTGATGTTGCATTTATACTTAAAGTTTTATTCTTTGCATTCGCTTTTATCTGAGTTCGAGGGAGATACCCTCGATTTCGTTACGACCTATTAATAGGCTTAACTTGAAAAGGATTTCTTCCTGCTGCCTTAAGGTTTTTATTGTTAGTAGCTATATTATCTTCATACATCTTTTATTAAAATTAGACGAATATGTAGTTTAACAAAAATATTAGCATTGGAAGCTAAAGCTTGGGTTTTAATCCCACATTTCGAAATGAGAGCATTAATTGTTTTTAGAATAACTTTATCTAGCCTCCTTTTACTTCCTTTAATAATGCAACCACTAAGATTAGGACTAATTATTATGATTTCTACTCTTTTAATATGTTTTATTAGAGCTATGACTCTGTCTTCTTGATACGGATATATCTTATTTCTTATTTATGTAGGAGGTTTACTTGTTATATTTGCTTATGTGGCAGCTTTATCCCCTAATGTATTATTTGGAAAAGGCACTCCCATAATTTTCTTTCTCACTTTATTGTTGCCAATCTGTGTTATTATATATTTTCTTCCTTTAATCGATTTATCAACAATTAGATACTTTAATTTGAATGAATTAAAATTTTTAAAGGTGTATGGAATTGAAATAGTAGCCCCCCAAATAATTTCAGTTTTAATCGGGCTGGCTGTGATTTTATTAATTAATTTAATTGTAGTAGTCAAAATTTGCTATTATCAACATGCTTCCCTTCGTCCATTTGACAATTAGTTATAATTCATGCGAAGTCCTATTCGAAAAGTTCATCCTATTTTAAAAATTATAAACGGAGCTTTAGTTGATCTTCCAGCTCCTTCAAATTTATCTATCTGGTGAAATTTTGGTTCATTATTAGGTTTATGCTTAGGAATCCAAATTGTAACTGGTCTTTTTCTAGCTATACATTATACAGCTCATGTTGACTTAGCATTCAGTTCTGTGATGCATATTTCACGAGATGTTTCATACGGGTGATTATTACGATCTATTCATGCTAATGGGGCATCTTGGTTTTTTATTTGTCTTTATTTACATGTAGGACGTGGAATATATTATGGTTCTTATGTAAATGTGCATACATGAAATATTGGAGTAATTTTATTATTTATGACAATAGGGACAGCATTCTTAGGTTACGTACTTCCTTGAGGTCAAATATCCTTCTGGGGAGCTACTGTTATTACTAATTTACTATCAGCTGTTCCTTACGTGGGAAAAATGTTAGTAGAGTGAGTCTGAGGAGGATTTGCCATTGATAATGCAACTTTAACTCGTTTCTTTGCTTTACATTTTCTGCTTCCATTTGGAATTGCTGCGCTGGCTGTTCTTCATTTATTATTTCTCCATGAGACAGGATCAAATAATCCTTTAGGTATTAATAGTGATGGGGAGAAGGTTCCCTTTCATTCTTATTATACATTTAAAGACTTAGTAGGGTTTTTAATTGTTTTATTTCTATTAAGTATATTAGCCTTGTTTTCCCCTCAATTATTGACTGATCCTGAAAATTTTATTCCTGCCAATCCTTTAGTAACACCTGTCCATATTCAGCCAGAATGATATTTTCTTTTCGCTTATGCTATTCTACGTTCCATTCCAAATAAATTAGGTGGAGTTATTGCATTGGTTATATCAATTGCTATTTTATTCATTTTACCTCATAGTCATCTTGGAAAGTTTCGCTCAAAAGCTTTCTATCCCTTAAACCAGGTTTTATTCTGAATTTACGTTGGTATATTTTTTATTTTAACTTGAATCGGAGCATGTCCTGTAGAGGCTCCTTATGAACAAATTGGACGGATTTTCACCGTTTTATATTTTACATACTTTATTATTGACCCTATAGTCCAAATACTATGAGATAATATTTTAGATTATTAAGTCACTTATTAGTTATTTCCTGGGGAAAATTTGTCTTGAAAACAAATTGGAAGTGTTCAATTCACTTAATAACTTAGCAATAAGAGAAAATTTACTCACCTTCGGCTTACAAGACCGATGCTCTATTTAAGCTATTATTGCTACTCAATTTAATTATAAGAAATGAGAACATTTTATTTAAGATTACTTAGTATATTTGGAATTTTTATAGCTTTATTGGCTCTTTCTCTTCAATACAAACATCTGTTAAGAGTTTTGTTAAGGCTCGAAGCTATTACCATAAATCTCTTTATCATACTATTTGCTTTATCAACTAATGTCACCTTTAGAGGGGAAACTTCTTTAATTTTGATTACTCTGGGAGCGTGTGAAGCTAGCTTAGGATTAGCCATTCTTGTAGCTATCATTCGATCAGAAGGGAATGACTACGTTTCTAGTTTTTCTATACATAAATGCTAGGAATTGTCTTTTTATCTTTTGCTATTATACTTATTCCAAACAGGAAATGATCTTGATATATTAAAATATGATCTTTAGCCCTTGGAAGATTGATTTCCATTATTCACTTATTCAACCCATTCTTTTCATATGAGTCACTAAATTCTTTTTTAACTTTTGATTCTATATCAAGAATTTTAGTTTCTTTAACTTTATGAATTTCTTTAATGATAATATTAGCAAGACAAAATAGAGTAAAAATCTCTAAAAATAATTACCTATTATTTTCAGCCTTCGTTTTATTTCTAAACTTAATTTTAGTCATAACTTTTCTGTCTTCTAGAATCTTAATTTTTTATTTTCTTTTTGAGGCATCTCTTATTCCAACCTTGTTACTAATTCTAGGATGGGGATATCAACCTGAACGTTTACAGGCCGGGATATACATAATAATCTATACAGTAGCAGCTTCTTTACCATTATTATTTACCATTCTTTGGGCTTCTCAAGTACTTTCTTCAAGTGATATTTTGATAATTAGAAGACTTCGTCTTCATGCTTATAGAACGACTCATATCTGAGCATGAAACTTTCTCACACTATTATGTTTCACTGCATTTTTAGTAAAACTTCCTATATTTACAGTTCATTTATGACTCCCTAAAGCTCATGTTGAAGCACCTGTTGCAGGTTCCATAGTTCTAGCTGCAGTATTATTAAAATTAGGTGGCTATGGAATCCTCCGCGTTTACCAATATTTTAACTTTATTTCCTCCCAAACTTGTATCCTAATTTTTTCGCTAGCAATTTGAGGAGGTGTAATCACAAGAATTGTGTGTTTTCGACAAGTTGACCTAAAATCTCTTATTGCTTACTCCTCTATTGGGCATATATCTTTAATATTAGCTGGAGCTTTTTCAAATACATCCTGAGGATGAAGAGGTGCACTAATTTTAATGCTTTCACATGGTTTTTGTTCTTCAGCATTATTTGCGCTAGCAAATTATACTTATGAAAAAACACATACACGAAGATTATTTCTAAGAAAAGGAATTTTGATATTGTTACCTCTCTTAGCAATATGATGATTCTTATTTTGTATTATAAACATGGCAGCCCCTCCAAGAATCAATTTACTCGGAGAAATTATAATTTTTCCTTCAACAATTTTCAGTTCAAAGTATTATTTACTCTCTTTAGGTTTAATAAGTTTCTTGGCCGCTTTATACAGAATATATTTGTACACAAGTACCCAACATGGAGGAAGCCCAAAATTTGTAAAACCGTTTAATGACTTTAAATCTTCAGGATTTACTTTATTTGCTTTGCACTGAATCCCAGGTAATTTCTTGATTCTAAAAAGTGAATTAATTTCAATTTGAGTATAAAAGTCAAGTTAGTTTAAACTAAAACATCAGCCTGTGGATTTGAAAATGAAAATTTATTTCACTTGACCATGAATTTTAACTTAAAGTCGTCTTCTATTAGTTCTTTATTTCTTTTACTATATAGGGCTGTTCTTTTTCCTATCACTATAATATTTATTTTTCAAGGAAAAAATATCATTTTAGAATGATCAATCTTCCAATTAAGTTCTTGCAGAATATCTTTCATAATAATCTTAGATCCTGTAAGTCTTAGTTTCAGAAATGTTGTTTGTCTAATTTCAGGGTGTGTTATAATATTTTCTTCTAGTTATATATCCCATGATCCATTTTTAAAACGATTTGTCTGGCTAGTTATGCTATTCGTTTTATCAATAAACTTATTAGTGTTTATCCCAAGTTTGCCAGCACTTCTTTTAGGTTGAGATGGTCTAGGAATCGTATCTTTCGCATTAGTAATTTACTACCAAAACATAAAATCTTTAGGGGCGGGTATAGTTACAGTTTTAGCTAACCGTATCGGAGATGTAATAATTCTAATTTCTATTGGGATCTTAGTTCTTCAGGGGCACTGGTCAATTCTTTCCATCTGAGATTTTTATTTAACTTCCTGGTTGGCATTAACAATTACTTTAGCAGCAATAACTAAAAGAGCACAAATTCCTTTTTCAAGATGACTTCCAGCAGCTATAGCAGCTCCTACCCCTGTTTCTGCCCTAGTTCACTCATCTACTCTAGTTACTGCAGGTGTCTTTTTAGTAATTCGATTTTTTCCCTTCCTAGAGACAGTTTCAGGGTTTAAATCTACTTTACTGTTCATTTCCGTTCTAACTTTACTTATAGCGGGAATCGGAGCCAATTATGAAAATGACTTAAAAAAAATTATTGCCCTATCAACTTTAAGGCAACTAGGAGTAATAATAATAAGTTTAGGCTTAGGAATGCCTTATTTAGCTTTATTTCATTTATACACACATGCTCTTTTTAAAGCACTTCTATTTTTATGCGCTGGAATATTTATTCATAATAGATCTAATACACAAGATATCCGGCATATGGGATTACTCTTTTCCCAATCTCCGCTTACTACAACATGCATAAATATTGCTAATCTTTCACTTTGCGGAGCTCCTTTCTTAAGAGGGTTTTATTCAAAAGATTTAATTTTAGAGCTGTCATTACACAATCCCACAAATTTTTTAATGGTATTATTAATTTTTTTAGCAACAGGTATAACAGCCGCTTATTCATTTCGTCTTTCTTTTTGTTCTTTATGAGGTTCTATGAAAGGTTGTTCATTCCATGAAAAACAGGAACTAGACCCTTACGTAAATTGGGCCACTACTATTTTAAGTTTAATAGCTGTAGTCGCAGGCTTTGCTTTTCAAAACATTTTTTTAAATTTTAATCCTCTTCCTTTTATTTTACCTATGTACCTTAAACTACTCACAATTTTTGTTATTCTTTCAGGTATTTTTATTGCTTTTATGTCTTGAGATACAGATCACAACGAGAAAAAAATAAACAAAATCAAATTTTTTTTCTCTACAATATGATTCTTAGCACCAATTTCTACCCAACCTCTTACAAAATTTTCTATACTTCTAGGAAGAAATATTATTAAATCTATTGATATAGGTTGGCTAGAAATTTTAGGTGGTCAAGGAACAAATTTAGTTAGATCATCTATGTCTACAAAAAATCAAAGAGTCCAAATTAAATCTTTTAATTTTTTTATTACTCTAATTTTATTTTTCATCTTAATAATGTTTTTTACAAACATCATTCTATAGCATTGATAGCTTAATTTAGAGCATAGCACTGAAGATGCTAGGGTGGCGATCTACGCCTCAAAGCAAGCCCTGTTTTAAATATGGCACGAAATCCTTTTCATTTAGTAGAGTTTAGACCATGGCCTTTAACTGGTTCAATAGGGGCATTATTCCTTACATCTGGACTGGCCGGATGGTTCCATGGTTATGGTTATGTAACTGCAGTATTAGGTACATTTTTGATTATTATAACAATAATTCAGTGGTGACGAGATGTGATTCGAGAAGCAACTTACCAAGGATTCCATACAATTCAGGTTTCTAAGGGACTTCGTTGAGGTATAATTTTATTTATTGTCTCAGAAGTTTGTTTCTTTTTTGCTTTTTTCTGAGCTTATTTTCATAGTAGTTTGGCTCCCAACATAGAATTAGGAGCTTGCTGACCTCCTGCTGGGATTACTCCTTTAAATCCTTTTGAAGTTCCCTTGTTAAATACAGGGGTTTTACTAGCTTCTGGGGTAACAGTGACATGAGCACATCATAGTCTAATAGAGGGTGACAATTCTGGAGGTCTTCAAGGCCTAGTTGCAACAGTTATTCTTGGTATTTACTTTACCTTTCTTCAAGCTTGTGAGTATTATGAAGCTTCATTCACTATTGCAGATGGAGTATATGGATCCACGTTCTTTGTTGCGACAGGCTTCCATGGATTACATGTGTTAATTGGAAGAACTTTTCTTTTAGTTTGTTTAGTACGTGTATGGCTTCAGCATTTTTCAACCGGTCATCATTTTGGTTTTGAGGCAGCTGCTTGATACTGGCATTTTGTAGACGTAGTTTGGTTATTCTTGTATATATCAATTTACTGATGAGGGTGTTAATCAATTTTTATAAATTCTTAGATGACTGAGGTAAAAGTGTTAGATTTTTAATCTAAAAACGGCAATTGTGTGCCTCTAAGAACTAACGACTTGATACTTTAAGGTAAAAGATCTGATTTGCATTCAGACAATAAGTTTTTAAACTTTCGGGTCAAGCATATAAAAAGCGAGAAATTTGCATACGGTTTCGGCCCGTAGGTTGGGGGTGAAAGTCCCTTTTTATATTTTAATTAATAGATGAAAGCCAAAATAGAGGCGCCTAGCTGTTAATTAGGAGAATGTAATAAAATTTACTCATTTAGAAAGTACTACGCCGGATGAACGGAAATCATTGATGTTGATTAACATGGGATAAATTGTCTCTAGTGCTAGAAATGTTAAGTAGATTTTTAAGAAGAGTTATTGCTGTAATTTTATCTGTAGTTGTGATAGGTCTCGGATGAGTATTAGCTAAACGAGCTATTAGAGATCGAGAAAAGAATTCTCCTTTTGAATGCGGGTTTGATCCTATTAAATCGGCACGGTTGCCTTTTTCCATGCGATTCTTTTTATTAGCCATTATTTTCTTAATTTTCGATGTAGAAATTGTATTGTTATTTCCTGTTTTAGCAAGAATAACTGGAAGCTTTTCTTTCCCTTTAATAATTGGTACATTTATTTTTTTAATAATCTTAATTTTAGGCTTATTTCATGAATGAAATGAGGGTTCGTTAGACTGAGCTCAGTAAAGAAAAAACTTGGAGTAAAACAGGGCTGCTAACTTTGTTTTGGGTAATTCGATTTTATCCTTTTTCTTATGTTTTCAAGACTTCCTTTTGGTTATATATTTATATCGGTAATAGGAGTTGGTACTCTTCTTTCTGTGTCTTCTCTTCATTGGTTGAGAATTTGAGCTGGGCTGGAAATCAATTTGATTGGTTTTCTACCTATGTTAGTTTATCAAAAAAGTGTATCAGAAAGGCAATCTGCTGTAAAATATTTTATTATTCAAGCCTTGGGCTCTAGGTTTCTTATATTTGGTAGTCTTTTAATGTTTAATATATCATTTACTTGGGATTTATTAACTAAAATTAGAAATCCTAGTCTTTTAGGATTTACTGTTTTAATAGGGGGCTTATGTATCAAATTAGGTCTTTTTCCTTTTCACTATTGGCTGCCTGGAGTAATAGCAGGGCTACCTTGAATTTCTTGTTTGATTTTAGCTACGTGGCAAAAGCTTGCTCCTTTATTTCTAGTTTTATCACTTTTAGAACTTAGACAATCATACGGCATAATTTTAGCACTTTGTTTAATTAGAGCAGGATCTGCCTTAATCGGAGGAATAGGAGGAATAAATCAAACTCAAATTCGGGCCCTTTTAGCATATTCTTCAATTAGTCACTTGGGATGAATATTATTTGCAGCCATTCATAGAGAATGAAGAATAAAAATATACTTAGGTATCTATGTTTTAATTAGAATCTCATTATTTTTAAGCTTATGGTACAGTGATTCAGGAATAATGAAAAATATTAATAGTATAAAAAATAGAGGACTTGCAAGCTTAACTATTATATTACTTCTTTTATCTTTAGGCGGATTACCCCCTCTTCTAGGTTTTATCTCTAAATGACTAGTTATTGTAGTAAGATCAAGTGGTCCTTGAACTTCTGTAATTTTTCTATTAATTTTAGGATCATTAATAAGTTTGTTTTATTACTTAAGTTTATTCTTTTCTATATTTTTAGCAAACTTAAAAAAATACAGAGTCAATAATAAAGAATTGGGGCATAGATTGATAATTGCTATCAATACCTTTAATATTTTAGGAGGAACTTTGATTCTAATAATTTCTTTACTCAGATCAGT